ATCCATAGGCTGAATTATGAATCCTTGGGATTGGATTGGTGGATCATTTTATATTCCTTAGTTTCAGGCCATAGATCAAGCCAAGGGAAGGATCCCTTCTACCCCTATCCTGTATATTGTCTTTTTCATTCCCTGTTGTAATAGAAACTCATTTTCTTATTTGACTATATGACACGAGATTCTACGAGACGAGAATTCATTTTTAATTTATGGGAAGAAACAACTATGTATCTTTTTGATGAGAATTGAAAGTTTTACATGAGAGAAACCTGTCTTTATATATCTTTTTTTGAGGAAAAGATTCTATCATAATATTGAAATGATTCACCAGATTCCTCAAAAGGAGATCTTTTCAAGACTCGCTCGTTTTTCATTAACAATCTTAATGATTGGATCATAATCATATGCTTCATTTGAATTCTGATGAGAAAGAAAAAGAAAGAAAAAAGAAATAGTAAAATGATTTTTTCTTCATCGAATGACTATTCATCTATTAGTATTAGGTTTTCATAAAATAGGGGGCGGAAAGAATCTATGGAAAGATGTTGGTTCAATTCGATGTTGTCTAACAAGAAGTTAGAACATAGGTGTGGACTAAGTAAATCAATGGATAGTCTTGATGCTCTTGGACATACCAGTGGAAGTGAAGAAACTATTCTAAATGATGCGGAGAAAAAGATTACTAGTTGGCACAGTTCTAGTTTCAGTAATATTAATTATCTAAATTATTTATTTGATAGCAGGAATTTTTGGAGTTTGATCTCTGATCATACTTTTTTAGTTTTAAATAGTAATGGTGACACTTATTCTGTATATTTTGATATTGAAAATCAGATTTTTGATATTGACAATGCTAGTTCTTCTTTGAGTGAACTAGAGATTCTTTTTCCTAGTTATTTGAATAGTGGATCTAATAGTAGTAATTACTACTATTATTATTCCATGTATGATACTCAATCTAATTGGAATAATCACATTAATAGTTGCATTGATAGTTATCTTCGTTTTGAAATCAGTCTTAAGAGTGACATTTACAGTGGTATTGACAGTTACATTTCTAGTTTCATTTGTACGGAAAGTATAAGTAGTATTGAAAGTGGAAATTCTAGTATCAAAACTAGTAGCAGTTATTTCAATATAAGAGAAAGATCTAATGATTTCGATATAAATACAAAATACAAGCAGTTATGGGTTCAATGTGAGAATTGTTATGGATTAAATTATAAAAAATTTTTTAGTTCAAAAATGAATATTTGTGAACACTGCGGATATCATTTGAAAATGAGTAGTTCAGATAGAATTGAACTCTTTATTGATCCTGGCACTTGGGAGCCTATGGATGAAGATATGGTCTCTATGGACCCCATTGAATTTCATTCAGAGGAGGAACCTTATATAGATCGCATCTCTTTTTATCAAAGAAAAACGGGTTTAACTGAAGCTGTTCAAACGGGCGTAGGTCAATTAAATAGTATTCCTATAGCAATTGGAGTTATGGATTTTCAGTTTATGGGAGGTAGTATGGGATCTGTAGTAGGTGAGAAAATAACCCGTTTGATCGAGTATGCTACTAATAGATCTCTACCTGTCATTATTGTGTGTGCTTCTGGAGGAGCACGCATGCAAGAAGGGAGTTTGAGCTTGATGCAAATGGCTAAAATATCTTCTGCTTCATATGATTATCAATCAAAGAAAAAGTTATTCTATGTATCAATCCTTACATCTCCTACAACTGGCGGAGTTACAGCAAGTTTTGGTATGTTGGGAGATATCATTATTGCTGAACCTAATGCCTACATTGCTTTTGCGGGTAAAAGAGTAATTGAACAAACATTGAAAAAGACAGTACCCGACGGTTCACAAGCGGCTGAGTATTTATTCCATAAGGGCTTATTCGACCCAATTGTACCACGTAATCCTTTAAAAGGTGTTCTGAATGAGTTATTTCAGCTACATGGTTTCCTTCCCTTGAATCAAGATTAAAAAAAGATTTTAAAAAAGATTGAAATTCTTCATTTTCAAATGGAAGTATAGCACTAGCTTCAGTTATCTTTCTTTGTAGCGAATAAGCATTTAGTTCATTATAATGAAAAAAACAAAACTAAGAAGATGGTGTTTTCTTTGGGTACATCAGTTATAAGTGTAGTAAGAGTCAAAAGTTTTGGATAATGACTTTTTGCCCCGGATCCTTTTTTTATTCTACCTCTCTTCCTGATTAGGAATAAGCATCCCTCTATCGACAAGATAAAAAAGAATTTCTTTCTCCTTCCGAGAAATCCGGGAAAGAAAAATCAAATATGAAATAAAAAGAAAGAAGAAATCTCAAATCAAATAAAGAAAATAGAAATATTCAAATAACAAATAAGAATAATATAGAAGTTCTTTCTATTTAGCGAGAACCCCCGTTTTTCACTAGGAATCCCTTTTTGTTGAATAAGATTGGTTAAAGTCGGGAACTCATAAGAAACTCTTTTCTATCTTTCCTTTCAAAACACCTTTTTTGTTTTGAAAGGAAAGATAGAAAGACGATGAAGATAAGGATGGGAGAAGAAGAATCCAATTTCTGAAAGCGGATTCTCATACATATTCGTGTAGAAAGAGGAATAGGTACACTTCATTTAGTTCTACATTCGTTATTTATTCTGAAATACTTCATATTAAGATTATCTTAATATTCTTTCTAATAGATAGACTTATCATAAGATATCTTTATAATTATAATTTAGAATTATAATAGGTACAAATAGGAAATCGAGGTACCCATTCTATGATAGATTTGAACTTTCCCTCTATTTTTGTTCCTTTAGTGGGCCTAGTCTTTCCGGCAATCGCAATGGCTTCTTTATCTCTTTATGTCCAAAGAAATAAGATTGTTTAAATATGATGGGACCAAATCTCATCAATTTCTTTCAACACTGGATCATCATACAGATACTCTTTTAATGTAATATGGTAGGATATATGATATGTGGCCTTTCCGAAAACAAATAGTTGTTTTGTTATGTATGCCGATGCATAATATACGCATTAATGCGTGTATATGCGATTATAGCTTAATCAATTAAATGATTCAATTCAAAATGATCATCAGCAAATCTTTTTTGAAAGATATTTGAAATAGAAACTCAATGTATCTAACCAATTATTCCTAAAGGTTCCCGTCGGAATGCTGCTAGTTGATGAAAGTTACTTCGGGATCAAGCAATAAAAATCGAGTCAAATCCATTTGAGTTATTCTCTCAATTCCAATCGAATGCAACTGGATCTAGTATAGTATGAACTGGCGATCAGAACATATATGGATAGAACTTATAACGGGGTCTCGAAAAACAAGTAATTTTTGCTGGGCCTGTATCCTTTTTTTAGGTTCACTAGGATTCTTAGTGGTTGGAACTTCCAGTTATCTTGGTAAAAATCTGATATCCGTATTTCCGTCTCAGCAAATTCTTTTTTTCCCACAAGGGATCGTGATGTCTTTCTATGGGATCGCAGGTATATTCATTAGTTCTTATTTGTGGTGCACAATTTCATGGAATGTAGGTAGTGGTTATGACCGATTTGATAGAAAAGAAGGGATAATGTCCCTTTTTCGTTGGGGATTTCCTGGAAGAAATCGTCGTATCTTCCTTCGTTTCTTTCTGAAAGATATCCAATCAATCAGAATGGAGGTGAGAGAGGGTCTTTTTCCTCGCCGTGTCCTTTATATGGAAATCAGGGGCCAAGGAGCCATTCCCTTGACCCGTACTGATGAGAATTTGACTCCACGAGAAATTGAACAAAAAGCTGCCGAATTGGCCTATTTCTTGCGCGTACCCATTGAAGTATTTTGAAATGAACTGAAGAAGAAATCTCAGCATGAGAGAAGGAACTTAATACATCTCAAAAGCAGGAGGACGTATATGGACTAAGAAAATATAATAGAACTAATGAAATAAAATAGATTAAGGAGAATAGAAACTATTTGTACACAAAAACTATTTTGTATACACATGGCGTCCAGCTTCATTCTTTATACTAGTAAAAAGAAAAAAGTCTAATAAGTATAGATTCATCAAATATCCTAACATTTCTTTTATTTTCGTAAAACATAATTCCTCTTTTTAGGCCTTTGAATTGATACCCTATCCCCGCGCTGCGGTTAGACAGTGAAATCTTTCGAAATAGAAATAAAAGAATTAAAGGATCCGGTAGGTTTCGTCTTTCAATCCAAATTATATTCGTTAGTTCAAATGGGTTTTCGAGTCTTCATCGAAAGGAAGAAATGAAGAGGAAATCGGTTACAATTTGCCTAATTGAGATCTCTGGAATATGGAAAGAATATTTACTTCTTTTTTTTTTCATTCGAAAAGGGCCCTTCTTCTATGTTCTATTCTAGATCCAAAGACTCAATTCTTACACAAAAACAAAAATAGGAAAATAACCATAGGTTCGATACCTTGTTCTTGTTAGAGTTATAGGCTCTTGTTATATAATTCGTGCTTCATAGAAATCTCAGATAGAATCGACGAATGAAACAGGTTCATTAACAATTCACATCACGGATACAGAATGAAAAAAAAGAAAGCATTGGCTTCCCTCCCATATCTTGTGTCTATACTCTTTTTGCCCTGGTGGGTTTCTCTCTCATTTAATAAATGTCTAGAAACTTGGGTTCTTAATTGGTGGAATACCAGGCAATCCGAAATCCTTTTGAATGATATTCAAGAGAAAAATGTTCTAGAAAAATTTATGGAATTAGAAGAACTATTCCTGTTGGACGAGATGATAAAGGAGTACTCGGAGACACATATGCAAAGGCTTCGTATAGGAATGCACAAGGAAACAATACAATTGGTCCAAAGACACAATGAATCTCATTTCCATATCATTTTGCATTTCTCTACAAATCTAATCTGTTTCGCTATTCTAAGTGGTTATTTTTTTCTGGGTAATGAAGAACTTTTCATTCTAAATTCTTGGATTCAGGAATTTCTCTATAACTTAAGTGATACAATCAAAGCTTTTTCGATTCTTTTAGTTACTGATTTATGGATCGGATTTCACTCGACCCATGGTTGGGAACTAATGATTGGTTCGATCTACAACGATTTTGGATTGGCTCAGAATGATCAGATTATATCTGGTCTTGTTTCCACTTTTCCAGTGATTCTAGATACAATTGTGAAATATTGGATCTTCCATTTTTTAAATCGTGTATCTCCTTCGCTTGTAGTAATTTATCATTCAATGAATGAATAATTCATTAGATCTTTTGATATCAATCAAATCAGAATCTTTCTTCATGTATAAATAAATCATTTTTCATCTTACTTATTCTTTATACTTCTACCTTTTCAATTCAAGGTATTCATACTATATTCCACCAGTACAATTCTTTCAGTACAATCAATACAATGGCAAACTTGTGGATAGGGAATTCTACTAGTTACCTATCAAATTTATTGTAGAAATTCCGGGGATCAATGATTGGACCATGCAAAATAGAAAGACTTTTTCTTGGGTAAAAGAACAGATGACTCGATCCATTTATGTATCGATCATGATATATGCAATAACTCGAGCATCTATTTCAAATGCATATCCCATTTTTGCGCAGCAGGGTTATGAAAATCCACGAGAAGCAACTGGGCGAATTGTATGTGCCAATTGCCATTTAGCTAATAAGCCCGTGGATATTGAAGTTCCGCAAGCTGTGCTTCCTGATACTGTATTTGAAGCAGTTGTTCGAATCCCTTATGATATGCAACTTAAACAAGTTCTTGCTAATGGTAAAAAGGGAGCTTTGAATGTAGGAGCTGTTCTTATTTTACCTGAGGGATTCGAATTAGCCCCCCCCGATCGTATTTCTCCCGAAATGAAAGAAAAGATGGGCAATCTTTCTTTTCAGTGTTATCGTCCTAATAAAAGAAATATTCTTGTGATAGGTCCTGTTCCCGGTCAGAAATATAGTGAAATCGTATTTCCTATTCTTTCCCCCGACCCTGCTACGAAAAAAGACGTTCACTTCTTAAAATATCCCATATATGTAGGTGGGAACAGGGGAAGGGGTCAGATTTATCCTGATGGTAGCAAGAGTAACAATACAGTTTATAATGCTACAGCTGCTGGTATAGTAAGCAGAATAGCACGTAAAGAAAAGGGGGGATATGAAATAACCATAGTTGATGCTTCAGAAGGACGTCAAGTGGTTGATATTATACCTCCAGGACCAGAACTTCTTGTTTCAGAAGGTGAATCCATCAAGCTTGATCAACCATTAACAAGTAATCCAAATGTAGGAGGTTTTGGTCAGGGAGACGCAGAAATAGTGCTTCAAGATCCATTACGAGTCCAAGGCCTTCTGTTATTCTTGGCATCTGTGATTTTGGCACAAATCTTTTTGGTTCTGAAAAAGAAACAGTTTGAAAAGGTTCAGTTGTACGAAATGAATTTCTAGATCTAGAGATTCCTTAAAATAAAGTTGGTAAAAGTGCCAAATTCTTGTTGATCAATAGAATGATATATGATTCAAAAAATTCTATTTCTATAAGTCTTTTCTTTGTTTGTTTTTTTTATACTCTTTTTTATTTTGCGGGATGTCTGAAACTCATTACTTGTATACCATTCCTAATTATAGAAAATAAGCATACAAATGCACAGGAATAGAATACAAGGCAAGGACGGGAAAAATGAAAGGAAAAAAGATTTCTAGAAAGTATTCTTAGTCTTCCTAATCGTCTATTCGATTAGATACAAGACGACACAAGAAAATCCTTTTCTTGTGTCGTCTTGTATCGAAAGAATCATGATTTTTTCTCCTTTTTGCCAAAGATTCTTATTCCTTGTTTTCTTTTACGGGTATAATTGAACAAATAGAACTTCTTCAATTCACTTCAACTTCTTACTTAGGAAAAGAATTCAAACAAAAAAAGACTTCTCTTGTTTTGTTTCGGCTGAAAAGCGGATTAGATCTTTACGTATATCCAAATCTTTCTTTATTATCTCATTACAGTTTTCTTTTTTTTTTTTTCTTTTTTATTTGTTTTAGTTTAGTAGAAATAGTTGAGTATAAAAAGAAAAGGATTTGCAGGAGGTTTCATACGGATAAATCCATACGTATTGAATTATTCATAAAATCGATGGATTCCTCCTTTCTTGTTGCTTCATATTCAACATATTAACATAATAGTGAATATTATGTAGGAATGACAGAAACTATGAATCAGTCAATAGATTAAATTATTCAAAAAAATCCTAATAAAAAAGGAATAGAATAGAGTGGTTTGAAACATCAGAGCAAAGGATCCATTTTGTCATTTCTAAAAATTAGAATATTTGGATTATGTTGACTGAGGTTCCATATGTTTTTGAATAGATCAAAGTCTCGCTCTAAGAGTAAGAACTCAGCGGGGCCTTACCCCGCTGAGTTCTTACTCTTTCATGTCTACAATCTAATCTGGTTCATATGATTATTAAAGTATTACAGAGATGAACCCAACCCGGAATAGGAGCCGTAAAAGA